TTCCATTCATTTCACAACTATCATATCTCTTCCCGAACCAAACATGAATCTTTCAATTCATTTGGCTCTCACGCTCAATTGTTTCTTTTATCTTTTCTTTGATTAATGGGCATTCCCATATCTTTGAACGGAATGAGCCTATCCTCTCTTTTCTGTTCTTATTCAAAGATATCGAAACTTATCTAACATCAGAATCTTAGGAGGACTCTTCAGACCAGACAAAAAATAAAAAATTGTCAGCAAAGTTGTTTCTTTATTTGTTCTTTATTTACAACTTATTTCCAAAAATAAAATTCTTTCTTCTTTATATGCTATGATAAATTAAATCAAAATCCTAATAGAATAGAAAGAGAATTAAATAGAATTATGAACTTCATTACTTCATTCTCATTATTATTAGAATAAAATGAGATTTCAATCTTTTTCATCCAAAAAATTCTCTTTTTTATACAAATCTTTTATACAAATACAATACATAGGTTGTCGATTCGGCAGTGGATAAAAAAGGGGGACCCATCTTTCCAGTTAATGGTTCAAAGAATTTTATCCATATGAGTGTTCTACATCGGATAAATTCCTAATTCTTCCTTTTTTTCTTTTTCTTATTTTTTGGTACTTTTGGTACTAACGTAGTGGTAGAAAGAGTACCATGCTATGCTGTGCCTGGACTTCAAACAATTTATCTTTAACCATGTAAAAGACCTCAACATTATTGGTTAATAGAGAAGAGAATCAAAGTTCATTTACCAATTAGTCACGAAATGCTATGGTTCTTACATATGATTTCTGAATAAAATCCAATTCCGAAGTAATTCGTCGAGATTGTGCACCTTTTGTTCCTATTTATACTATAGAAATATAGAAAAGAATACATAAATATAAAGAAAGTGCAGCCGGTTAAATCCAACCTATTCTTGAAATACACAACTCGCACACACTCCCTTTCCAAAGAAAATCAATACACCCAGCACTACGCTTAGATTTATTGGATTTGTTGCTAAAATATCGGTATTAAACTCGAAACTCCCAGCGGATGGCCAGTGCCCCATGGAAACAAAAGAATTGGTTATATTTTTCATATGCTCTCCCCTTATAGATAGGACTAACAAAGAACAGAGTTCTTTTTTTATCACTCCACTTATTATTATTAATGGAATTTGAGAATTCTCAAATTTCTTAGTTATGGTTATGCTTTTATTCTTCTTTTTTTTTTTACATTTTTATTCTACGATGAAATTAAACATTAAACAAAAGGATTTGCAAATAAAAGAGCTAATGCCACGACCAGTCCATAAATTGTTAAAGCTTCCATAAAAGCCAGACTAAGCAATAAAGTACCTCGTATTTTACCCTCTGCTTCTGGTTGTCTCGCAATACCTTCTACGGCTTGGCCCGCAGCAGTACCTTGACCAACTCCAGGTCCGATAGAAGCAAGCCCTACAGCCAATCCAGCAGCAATAACGGAAGCAGCAGAAATAAGTGGATTCATGGTAAGTTCCTCACACCAAAAAAAGAAATGGTTAATGATACAACCAACCAATGAATTAGTACTTAATCTCTTTTTTTTCTACTTCTACTTTTCTTATATTACCTTACTACACTTCTTTTTTATTTTTTGATCTTTTTCACTAAAATCTATCGGGTCGAAGTAGCTAAAAGTTCCAAATGGAATTCATAATATTACTGAATTGTCAGAACTACTTCGATAGACCGTTTTTCCTTTCTACCTTATGTAAATAAATATGTATACGGTTTTAGTCATTGCGTTTCCTTGTTTATAAATTATTCTATTTTTTCTCTTTCATTCAATTCACAATCAAAGACAAAATAGAAAAAGGACTTATATGGGAATCCATCTAAATGCAGTGGGCTAGAAAAAAAAAGAGATAGGGGTAATTACCTTTTACCTAGTTAATCTTTTTTCTTCCATAACGTAAATCACCTGCAATTTTTCTTCTTTTTTATTCTTTTTATTCTATTAAATTGTATTCTGAAACTATTCTTCAAAACATACACAAGGATTGATACTCATAGGTATTAAATATACATGATCCCCAACCCAGTGGATTATATTGAACCCCGAACCCCCGCATTGCTTGAATTGGGATAAGCTTCAAAAATTCAAAAAAGACTATTTTGAAAGTGAGTCAATGATGACCTTCCATGGATTCACCTATATAAGCCGCAGCCAAAGTTGCAAAAATAAGAGCTTGAATACCACTTGTAAATAATCCAAGAAACATGACAGGTATAGGAACTACTGAAGGCACTAAAGAAACAAGAACAACAACCACTAATTCATCAGCCAATATATTCCCGAAAAGTCGAAAACTAAGAGATAAAGGTTTTGTGAAATCTTCTAGAATATTAATTGGTAAAAGTATTGGAGTTGGTTGAATGTATTTCCCGAAATATCCCAATCCTTTTTTCCTAAGACCCGCATAGAAATATGCCACTGACGTGGGTAAAGCTAAAGCAACAGTAGTATTTATATCATTCGTGGGCGCAGCTAACTCCCCATGAGGTAATTTTATGATTTTCCAAGGTAAAAGAGCACCTGACCAGTTAGAAACAAAAATAAATAGGAACATCGTTCCTATAAAAGGAACCCAAGGACCGTACTCCTCTCCAATCTGAGTTTTGCTCAAGTCTTGAATAAATTCAAGGACATATTCGAAGAAATTCTGACCGTTGGTCGGAATGGTTTGCGGATTCCGAACAGCTATGATGACTGAACCTAATAAGATAGCAATTACAACCCAAGAAGTGATAAGTACTTGGGCATGAATTTGTAAACCTCCTATTTGCCAATAGAAATGTTGGCCTACTTCTACACCTGATATATCGTATAACCCTTTGAGTGTTTTAATGGAACATGGTATAACATTCATATTGTCCTCTAACAGAAATCGAACTTCAAAAAAGTGATTATATTATTTTTATTCAACCATCTCTTTCTCAATTCACCTATATTCATTCATGAATTTAAGTTATGAATCGTATATTTCGGATACCGAGAAATCACATAAAAAAAATACCAATCATTTTTATCTTTTCTTTTAAATATTATTTGATAGTCAAAACATAGTTCAAACTCCAAAAGATGCAAACCAAAATAGTAATAATCAAAGAGAGTTCACCAAAAACAAACTAATCTTCTTCTTTCTTCTTATTAAGAGTAATGATAAGATAATCAACCATTTTTTATATAACTAGAATGGCCCTCACAAATTGCAGATACTAATTTGGTAAGAATAAATCGAATCGAAGCTATAGCATCATCGTTAGCCGGAATAGAAATATCTGCAAGATCTGGATCACAATTTGTATCGATTAAACAAATCGTCGGAATACCCAAAATGACACATTCTCGAAGAACCGTATATTCTTCTTGCTGATCCACGATAATTACAATATCGGGCAATCCCGTCATATATTTGATCCCGCCAAGATATGCTTGCAAAGTAGATAACTTTCTCTTCAACATTGCTGCATCTCCTTTAGGGAGACGATTGAGTTTCCCCATCTTTTGTTCTGCTCTTAAGTCCCTGAACTTCTGAAGTCTTGTTTCTGTAGTAGACCAATTCGTTAACATACCACCAAGCCATTTTTTATTAACATAATGACATCGAGCCCTTATTGCTGCTGATGCTACTAAATCTGCTGCTTTCTTTTTGGTGCCAACGATTAAGAATCTTTTTCCCCTACTTGCTGCATCAAAAACTAAATCGCAGGCTTCTGATAAAAAACGAGCAGTTATAGTAAGATTTGTAATATGAATACCTTTACGCTTTGCCGAGATGTAAGGAGCCATTCTAGGATTCCATTTATTAGTAACATGACCAAAATGAATTCCTGCTTCCATCATTTCTTCCAAATTGATGTTCCAATATCGTCTTCCCATTTTACCACACTTTCTCTTTTTCTTTTTTTTTTCAAAGAGATTCAGTACTTTATGAAATAAAAAATTGTTCCGACGGAACCTTCTACCAGGATTGACCATTGATCTACGACCCAAACCATGAATTTCATTCTTTCTTTTTTCTTTCATTAATTATGAAATCCATAATCGGACCAGAGAGTGAAAGTAAAAAGAATCAACCTCTTGTTAGGATACATTACGTAAAAGATTGGTCTGATGTCTCATGGAAATTTTTTGGGGCACAAGAACAAAAGAATTCTCTATGGTGTAGCAAAATATCGCTCATTTCCAACTCAAATAGATTCTTCCTTTTGATTTTCAAATGAATGTTTTTGTCTTGCTTTGAACGATGTACTAATTTGTTGAATCCGGTACCAACCGGTATAATCCCCCCCAGAACAACGTTCTCTTTCAGGCCTTTCAACCAATCAATACGACCTCGTAGAGCAGCTTTTGCTAAAACTCGAGCAGTTTCTTGAAAACTTGCTTCGGATATGAAACTTTGAGTATTCAGAGATGACTTCGTTATTCCCAATAAGATTGCCCGATAACAGATTGATTCGTCCAAAACGCGCCCTGCTCGTTCTGCTCGCAACAATCCAATAAATTCCCCAGGTAAAAAAACATTAGACATTCCATCTTCTGAAACCAAAACTCTTGATGTTACTTGACGTACAATAATCTCGAGATGTCTATTATGGATCTGTACCCCCTGGGATCGATAAACCTTTTGTATCTTATTAACCAAAGAGATACGACTTTGGGCTATGGTTAGTTCAGCTCCAATCAAGAATCCCCAGGGGATCCCAAGAATCCTTCGGATACGTTCGTCCCAACCTTCAACTCTTCTTTCGAGGTTCATCGATATTGAATCAATTGAACGAACTTCTAAGATTTGTTCTACTTTTGGAAGACCTTGCGTTATGTCACCAGATCTCGATTTTTCATATATAAATGTAATTAATGTATCTCCTTCATAAAAGGTTTCCCCATAATGACCATGGACAGTTGCTCCTGGAGTGACCAAATAGGGCTTAGCTGATCTTATAACTAGAGAATCAACATGAACAATGAAAATTTGACCAGATTTTTTTATGCGTGATCCATATTTCAATAAATATACATTTTCACAAAGGAATTGTCCAAGGCTAATTATTGTCCATGCCTCTTCACAAGAATCGTGATGGAGAAAACACCAATTCAAATGGAATGAATTCCAAATGATGTTACTGCAAGGATCGGGATTATAAATCCTACTATTTTCATCTAGAAAACAGTATTGAAATGGAAGTACTTGAAGCACTTGGAAAGTCTGTTGAAAATTTTCAAGCACAAAATATTTCTTTAAAAAGACTTGATTATAAGTTCTTAAATAGTAAGATGAACGAGAATTTACTATTCTAGGCACAATAGTACCTAAAGGACCCAACAAATACCTAATTGGAGTCATGGAATCCAATTCTTTTGTCGCATTATTATATCTCGAAGTATTGAAGGGGCCAATTCGAGAACAATTGGATGATGATAAAATTAGGAAAGATTGGCATTCCTTAGTTCGATTCAACAACGTACCAAAAGTTCCCTGATGTTGGGGAAATAATTGAATCTTCACTTTGGAATCACAAGGATTTTTTCTATGGATACGATCTAATTCATTATTGGAAATCAATCCTGAACCTGCCGTATCATACCTTTTTTCGGTATACGAAATAGTGGACTTTACTAACTCAATTCGGATGAAATAACAAAGCAGATCATTTGTCCTTATTTCAACAAAAGAAGCATGAACCTTTTCTTCTATAGAACTCTTTTTTTCTTGGTTCCAAGTCAATACTAAGCAAGCCCGAACTAATTGAATACTTGTGTGAGAAATTCCTCGAATTGACTTGCCATTTTCATAAAGTATATAATTGACAATTCGAAGTTGGACATTATTCTTTTCCTGCAAGAGATCCTGAGAGAAAAGTGTTGCTAAATTTATCCCATCGGCTATTTCATATGTGACTACGGGCCGAACCAAAACAAAAGACTTTTTTTTGGTAGGTGTAATGCGTTGGACATAGATCCAATTTTTAAATTTTTTTGATCCTTTAGAATCTTTTTTTCCGATTCCTGGTGGTATCAAAATGCCACTGTGCCTAGATATTTTATCCACCTCTCCAGAAAAATGAATATCTCCAGAAAATATTTTCAGTTCTATACTTTTCTTTTTTCTCTCCACTCGGACTAATCCACCTACTCGACTTCTTGTATTTATATTTAAAACAAGTCGTGTATCTACTCCAATGATACTATTGTTCCGGACCATTATGGGCGAAGATCCGGGTAAGATATGTATTTCCTCGGGAATGAAAAAAAATTGATCTACTTTCATTTGCGTTTGGTATTTCGGACTAAAATCTTTTGCTCCTCGATACTCAATCAAATTTCCTTTTTTTACGATTGAATCTACTTCGACAATCCCATATTTAGTAATTCCCGAACTGCTTCTTCTGTATCGCGGATCATCAAAATAAGCAAGAATACTATTTCTACGTAAAATACCATTTATAGGTATTTTAATCGAAATACCAAAACAGGGTCTTAGTTTCTTTTCTTGTTCTTGATCATATTCTAAGGGAATCACAAATCTATTTCTTCGCTTTTTCGCCAAAGAATTCTCTTGACGAATATAAGTAGAAGGCTCTATGAGATTCCAATGACTCTTAGATATGATTCGATAAGGTTTTGAATAGTCAATACTTTCCCTATCTTTTTTACCAAAAGTATCCAACAATTTATGTCTTACTTGATCATTAGTCAGTGAGAGATCAAAGATATCTTTGAGAGAAAAAGAATTAGCATTCATCTGATCTTGATCCTTGTGGAGTGAAAAAGACACTATATTGGAATTGGATCTGCATAGACCTCCTGCTAATATCCATAAATGACTTGTTTTTGGTAATATATGAACATTACTATATGGATATTCGGGCGTATGATAGCCATCAGTACTCCAGTGCATTTCTCCTTCTGACTCAGAATAAATATGTTTTTTAACCCTCTCCTTAAAATGAAAGGTGGACGTTTCGGCACGAATCTCGGCAATCACTTGTTCTGATTCTACATATTGATCATTTTGAACTAAAATCAAACTCTTTGTTGGAATATTTACATTATGTCTAATATCTCGACTCTCAATAGTTACATACAAGTCTATAAAACATATAAAAGCAGGATGCCCATGACGGGTACGTGTGGGATGAACCAAATCCTCATCAAATTTTATTTTTCCATTAGAAGGAGCTCGTACATGTTCGGCAGTACCACCCGTGAATACTCCGCCAGTATGAAAAGTTCTTAATGTTAATTGAGTTCCCGGTTCTCCAATTGATTGACCCGCAATAATGCCTACGGCTTCTCCCAACTCGACCAGGTCACCATGAGTAGGACTCCGGCCATAACATAATTGACAGATCCAAGATGTACTCCTGCAAGTAAAAGGAGTTCGAATATATATTGGGTGTACTTGAAAGGTTATGAATCGATTAATAAGTCCAATTCCAATATCTTTATTTCGAGCAGCAATGCATCGTAGA